TTGTATTTCTTTTTTATTATAATGTTTTTGAATAATTTAATCTATTGACTGATTCATAGTTTCTGTCGTTCCTAACATAATATTCACTATTATATCAATATTTTGAATATGAAGCAACAAGAAAGGAGGAATCCATCGATTTTCTGAATAATCTAATACGTATGGATTTATCCATATGAAACATCCTGCAAATAATTTTCTTTTTAGACTCAACTATTTAGACTAAATTAAAACAAATAAGAAATAGAAAAAAACTGTAATGAGATAATAAAGAAATAATTGGATATGCGTAAAGATCTAATCTTCTTTTCAGCCAAAACAAGAAGTCTTTTTTTGTTATTTTCCTAAGTTATAAGTTGAAATGAGTTTAAGAAGTTCTATTTGTTAAATTAGACCCGGAAAATAAAACAAGGAATAAGAATCTTTGGAAAACAAAAGAAAAAATCATGATCCCGATACAAGGCGACAAAAGAAAAGGATTTTCTTGTGTCGTCTTGTATCGAATCGACTTGTATCGAATCGACTTGTATCGATTCGAATAGACGATTAGAAAGACTAAGAATAAAAGAATAAGAATACTTTCTATAAATAGAAATAAATAAAAATCTTTTTTACTTTCCTTTTTCCCGTCCTTGCCTTGTATTCTATTCCTTTGTATTTGTATACTTATTTTCTACCATTAGTAATGGTATACAAGTAATAAGTTTCAGACATCCCGCAAAATAAAAAAAGAGTAAAAGAGTCTAAAAAAAACAAAGAAAAGACTTCTAAAATTTTTTGAATCATATATCAGTCTATCAATCAACAAGAATTTGGCACTTTTACCAACTTTATTTTAAGGAATCTCTAGATCTAGAAATTCATTTCGTACAACTGAACCTTTTCAAACTGTTTCTTTTTCAGAACCAAAAAGATTTGTGCCAAAATCACCGATGCCAAGAAGAACAGAAGGCCTTGGACTCGTAATGGATCTTGAAGCACTATTTCTGTGTCTCCCTGACCAAAACCTCCTACATTTGGATTACTTGTTAATGGTTGATCAAGCTTGATGGATTCACCTTCTGAAACAAGAAGTTCTGGTCCTGGAGGTATAATATCAACCACTTGACGTCCTTCTGATGCATCAACTATGGTTATTTCATATCCCCTTTTTTCTTTACGTGCTATTCTACTTACTATACCAGCAGATGTAGCATTATAAACTGTATTGTTACTCTTGCTACCATCAGGATAAATCTGACCCCTTCCTCTGTTCCCACCTACATATATGGGATATTTTAAGAAATGAACGTCTTTTTTCGTAGCAGGGTCGGGGGAAAGAATAGGAAAGACGATTTCACTATATTTCTGACCGGGAACAGGACCTATCACAAGAATATTTCTTTTATTAGGACGATAAAACTGAAAAGAAAGATTGCCCATCTTTTCTTTCATTTCGGGAGAAATACGATCGGGTGGGGCTAATTCAAATCCCTCGGGTAAAATAAGAACAGCTCCTACATTCAAAGCCCCTTTTTTACCATTAGCAAGAACTTGTTTCAGTTGCATATCATAAGGAATTCGAACAACTGCTTCAAATACAGTATCAGGAAGTACAGCTTGCGGAACTTCAATATCCACGGGCTTATTAGCTAAATGGCAATTGGCACATACAATTCGACCAGTTGCTTCTCGTGGATTTTCATAAACCTGCTGCGCAAAAATGGGATATGCATTTGAAATAGATGCTCGAGTTATTACATATATCATGATTGATACATAAATGGATCGAGTCATCTGTTCTTTTACCCAAGAAAAAGTCTTTCTATTTTGCATGGTCCAATCATTGATCCCCGGAATTTCTACAATAAATTTGATAGGTAGCTAGTAGAATTCCCTATCCACAAGTTTGCCATTGTATTGATTATACTGAAAGAATTGTACTAGTAGAATATAGTATGAATACCTTGAATTGAAAAGGTAGAAGTATAAAGAATAAGTAAGATGAAAAATGATTTCTTTATACACAAAGAAAGGTTCTGATTTTATTGATATCAAATGATATCAAAAGATCTAATGAATTATTCATTCATTGAATGATAAATTACTACAAGCGAAGGAGATACACGATTTAAAAAATGGAAGATCCAATATTTCACAATTGTATCTAGAATCACTGGAAAAGTGGAAACAAGACCAGATATAATCTGATCATTCTGAGCCAATCCAAAATCATTGTAGATCGAACCAATCATTAGTTCCCAACCATGGGTCGAGTGAAATCCGATCCATAAATCAGTAACTAAAAGAATTGAAAAAGCTTTGATTGTATCACTTAAGTTATAGAGAAATTCCTGAATCCAAGAATTTAAAATGAAAAGTTCTTCATTACCCAGAAAAAAATAACCACTTAGAATAGCGAAACAGATTAGATTTGTAGAGAAATGCAAAATGATATGGAAATGAGATTCATTTTGTCTTTGGACCAATTGTATTGTTTCCTTGTGCATTCCTATACGAAGCCTTTGCATATGTGTCTCCGAGTACTCCTTTATCATCTCGTCCAACAGGAATAGTTCTTCTAATTCCATAAATTTTTCTAGAACATTTTTCTCTTGAATATCATTCAAAGGGATTTCGGATTGCCTAGTATTCCACCAATTAATAACCCAAGTTTCTAGACATTTCTTAAATGAGAGAGAAACCCACCAGGGCAAAAAGATTATAGACACAAGATATGGGAGGGAAGCCAATGCTTTCTTTTTTTTCATTCTGTATCCGTGATGTGAATTGTTAATGAACCTGTTTCATTGGTCGATTCTATCTGAGATTTCTATGAAGTACGAATTATATAACAAGAGCCTATAACTCTAACAAGAATAAGGTATCAAACCTATGAATCTTTTCCTATTTTTGTTTTTGTGTAAGAATTGAGTCTTTGGATCTAGAATAGAACATACAAGAAAGGCTCTTTTCGAATGAAAAAAAAGTAAATATTCTTTCCATATTCCAAAGATCACAATTAGGAAAATTGTAACCAATTTCCCTTTCATTTATTCCTTTCAATGAAGACTCGAAAACCCATTTGAACTAACAAATAGAATTTGGATTTAAAGACGAACCCTACTGGATTCTTTAATTCTTTTATTTCCATTTCGAATTTGAAAGATTTCACTGTCTAACCGCAGCGCAGGGATAGGGTATCAATTCAAAGGCCTAAAAAGAGGAATTCTTTTTTACGAAAACAAAAGACATGTTAGGATATTTGATGAATCTATACTTATTTACTTATTACTTATTAGACCTTTTACTAATCTAAAGAGTGAAGCCAGACACCATGTGTATGCGTATACAAAATAGTTATTGTTCCATATACGTCTTCCCACTTTTGAGATGTATTAAGTTCCTTCTCTCATGCTGAGATTTATTCTTCAGTTCATTTCAAAAGACTTCAATGGGTACGCGCAAGAAATAGGCCAATTCGGCAGCTTTTTGTTCAATTTCTCGTGGAGTCAAATCCTCATCAGTACGGGTCAAGGGAATGGCTCCTTGACCCTTGATTTCCATATAAAGGACACGACGAGGAAAAAGACCCTCTCTCACCTCCATTCTGATTGATTGGATATCTTTCAGAAAGAAACGAAGGAAGATGCGACGATTTCTTCCAGGAAATCCCCAACGAAAAAGGGACATTATCCCTTCTTTTCTATCGAATCGGTCATAACCACTACCTACATTCCATGAAATTGTGCACCACAAATAAGAACTAATGAATAGACCTGCGATCCCATAGAAAGACATCACGATCCCTTGTGGGAAAAAAAGGATTTGCTGAGACGGAAATACGGATATCAGATTTTTACCAAGATAACTGGAAGTTCCAACCACTAAGAATCCTAGTGAACCTAAAAAAAGGATACAGGCCCAGCAAAAATTACTTGTTTTTCGAGACCCCGTTATAAGTTCTATCCATATATGTTCTGATCGCCAGTTCATACTATACTAGATCCAGTTGCATTCGATTGGAATTGAGAGAATAACCCAAATGGATTTGACTTGACTTTTATTGCTTGATCCCGAAGTAACTTTCATCAACTAGCAGCATTCCGACAGGAACCATTAGGAATAATGGGTTAGATACATTGAGTTTCTATTTAAAAAATTTTTCAAAAAAGATTTGCTGATCATTTTGAATTTCATCATTTAATTGATTAAGCTATAACCGCATATACATGCATTAATGCCGTATATTATGCATCGGTCGGTATACATAACAAAACAACTCTTTCATTTGTTTTCGGAAAGGCCAAATATCATATATCCTACCATATTACATTAAAAAAGTATCTGTATGATGATCCAGTGTTGAAAGAAATTGATGAGATTTCATCGTATTTAGACAATCTTATTTCTTTGGACATAAAGAGATAAAGAAGCCATTGCGATTGCCGGAAAGACTAGGCCCACTAAAGGAACAAAAATAGAGGGAAAGTTCAAATCTATCATAGAATGGGTACCTCAATTTCATATTTGTACCTATTATAAATTTTAATTATAAAGATATATTCTAATAAGTCTATCTATTCATTATTAATCTTAATCTATTAAAAAGAAATTAGAAAGAATATTAAGATAATATGAAGTATTTAATAATCAATAACGAATGTAGAACTCAATGAAGTATGCCTATTCCTCTTTCGACACGAATATGTATGAGAATCCCCTTTAATAAATTGGATTCTTCTTCTCCCATCCTTATCTTCATCGTCTTTCTATCTTTACCTTTCAAAACAAAAAAGGTGTTTTGAAAGGTAAAGATAGAAAAGAGTTTCTTATGAGTTTCCGATTTTAACCAATCTTATCCAACAAACAGGGATTCCTAGTGAAAAACCGGGGGTTCTCACTAAAGAAAAAGAACTTCTATATTCTTCTTATTTGTTATTTGAAGATTTCTATTTTCTTTATTTGATTTGAGATTTCTTCTTTCTTTTTATTTAGTATTTTCTTTTCATTTTTTCGATATATTTTTTTATCTCTTTTTCGTTGTTCTATTGTTCTATATATGAATAATGAATATGTCAAAAGAACGGAAAAAATCATTTTTATTTCCTTAATTTCTCGGAAGGAGAAAGAAATTATTTTTTATCTTTTTTTATCTTGTCGATAGAGGGATGCTTGTTTCTAATCAGGAAGAGAGATAGAATAAAAAAAGTATCCGGGCCAAAAAGTCATTATCCAAAACTTCTGACTCTTACTACACTTATAACTGATGTCTCCAAAGAAAACACCATCTTCTTAGTTTTGTTTTTTTCATTATAATGAACTAAATGCGTATTCGCTACAAATAAAAATAACTGAAGCTAATGTTATACTTCCATTTGAAAATGAAGAATTTTATTGAAATTTTTTTTTTAATCTTGGTTCAAGGGAAGGAAACCGTGTAGCTGAAATAACTCATTCAGAACACCTTTTAAAGGATTACGTGGTACAATTGGGTCGAATAAGCCCTTATGGAATAAATACTCAGCCGCTTGTGAACCGTCGGGTACTGTCTTTTTCAATGTTTGTTCAATTACTCTTTTACCCGCAAACGCAATGTAGGCATTAGGTTCAGCAATAATGATATCTCCCAACATACCAAAACTTGCTGTAACTCCGCCAGTTGTAGGAGATGTAAGGATTGATACATAAAATAACTTTTTATTTGATTGATAATCATATGAAGCAGAAGATATTTTAGCCATTTGCATTAAGCTCAAACTCCCTTCTTGCATGCGTGCTCCTCCAGAAGCACACACAATAATGACAGGTAGAGATCGATTAGTAGCATACTCGATCAAACGGGTGATTTTCTCACCTACTACGGATCCCATACTACCTCCCATAAACTGAAAATCCATAACTCCAATTGCTATGGGAATACTGTTTAGTTGACCTACGCCCGTTTGAACAGCTTCAGTTAAACCCGTTTTTCTTTGATAAAAAGAAATGCGATTTATATAAGGTTCCTCCTCTGAATGAAATTCAATGGGGTCTATAGAGACCATATCTTCATCCATAGGCTCCCAAGTGCCAGGATCTATAAAGAGTTCAATTCTATCTGAACTACTCATTTTCAAATGATATCCACAGTATTCACAAATATTCATTTTTGAACTAAAAAATTTTTTATAATTTAATCCATAACAATTCTCACATTGAACCCATAACTGTTTGTATTTTGTATTTAGATCGAAATCATTAGATTTTTCTCTTCTATTGAAATAACTGCTACTAGTTTTGATACTAGAATTTCCATTTTCAATACTACTTGTACTTTCCGTACAAATGAAACTAGAAATGTAACTGTCGATATCACTGTAAATGTCACTATTAAGACTGATTTCAAAGCGAAGATAACTATCAATGCAACTATTAATGTGATTATTCCAATTAGATTGAGTATCATACATGGAATAATAATAATAGTAGTAATTACTACTATTAGACCCACTATTCAAATAACTAGGTAGTTCACTCAAAAAAGAACTAGCATTGTCAATATCAAAAATCTGATTTTCAATATCAAAATATACAGAATAAGTGTCACCATTACTATTTCTAACTAAAAAAGTATGATCAGAGATCAAACTCCAAAGATTCCTGCTATCAAATAAATAATTTAGATAATGAATATTACTGAAACTATAACTGTCCCAACTAGGAATCTTTTTATCCGCATCTTTTCGAATAGTTTCTTCACTTCCACTGGTATGTCCAAGAGCATCAAGATTATCCATTGATTTACTTAGTCCACACTTATGTTCTAACTTCTTGTTAGACAACATTGAATTGAACCAATATTTTTTCATAGATTATTTATGCCCCTTTTTTATGAAAACCTAATACTAATAGATGAATAGTCATTCGATGAAGAAAAAATCATTTTACTATTTATTTCTTTATTTATTTTTTTTTTCTTTCTCATCAGAATTCAAATAAAGCATATGATCCAAGGTTAATGAAAAACGAGCGAGTCTTGAAAAGAAAGGATTCTCTTTTTGAGGAATCCGGTGAATCATTTCAATATTATGATAGAATCTTTTCCTCAAAAAAAAATATATAAAGAAAGGTTTCTCTCATGTCAAACTTTCAATTCTCATCAAAAAGATACATAGTTGTTTCTTCCCATAAATTAAAAAGAAATTCTCGTCTCGTAGAATCTCGTGTCATATAGTCAAATAAGAAAATGAATTTCTATTACAACAGGGAACGAAAAAGACAATATACAGGATAGGGGTAGAAGAGATCCTTCCCTTGGTTTGATCTATGGCCTGAAACTAAGGAATATAAAATGATTCACCAATTCAACTCCAAGGATCCATAATTCAGCCTATGGCTCTAACAATAAAGAAAAGAATAGATAAGTTGTTTAGTCTTCCTTCGATTTTATCTTCTTATTTTTAGATTTTGTATATACTTGTATATTGTATATCGTGTAAGGTCTGTACATATAAAAGATATATGCAAATACACAAAGAC